GGGAAACATTCAAAATTGTAGAGTATACAGAAGAACAAACAAAAAGAGAAGAAAACAAAGAGAAGAACAAAAGAAAGGAGAAAGCGCGAATAGACATAGCAGAGGCCTGGGATACCATTCCATTTGCGCAAGTAATAAGAGGTTCCATGTTACTAACTCAATCTATTTTTAGAAAATATATTCTATTACCTTCATTGATAATTGCAAAAAATATTGGACGTATATGCCTATTGCAACTTCCTGAATGGTCTGAGGATTTACAGGAATGGAATACAGAGATGCATGTTAAATGTACCTATAATGGTGTTCCGTTATCAGAAACAGAATTTCCGAAAAATTGGTTGACAGACGGTATTCAGATAAAAATATTATTTCCTTTCTGTCTGAAACCTTGGCACAAATCGAAACTAAGATCCTCTCAGAAAGATCTAATGAAAAAGAAAAAAGAAAAAGATGATTTTTGTTTTTTAACAGTTTGGGGAATGGAAGCTGAACTTCCTTTTGGTTCGCCCCGAAAACGACCTTCCTTTTTTAAACCCATTTTTAAGGAACTTGAAAGAAAAATTGGAAAATTTAAAAAGCAGTATTTTCGAGTTCTAATAGTTTTTAAAGCAAAAACAAAATTACTTCGAAAAGTATCAAAAGAAACAAAAAAACGGGTTATCAAAAGTGTTATTTTTATAAAAAAAATAATAAAAGAACTTTCAAAAGTAAATCCAATTCTATTATTTCGATTAAGAGAAGTAGAAGTATATGAATCGAGTGAAATTAAAGAAAAAAAAGATTCTATAATCAGCAATCAGATAATTCACGAATCATTTAGTCAAATTGCATCTCCGAGTTCAACAAATTCTTCATTTTCAGAAAAAAAAATGAAGGATCTGACTGATAGAACAAGTACAATTCGAAATCAAATAGAAAGAATCACAAAAGAGAAAAAAAAAGTAACTCCAAAAATAAATAATATTAGTCCTAACAAAACAAGTTATAATCCTAAAAGATTCGAAAAATGGCAAATATTAAAAAAAAGAAATGCTCGATTAATTTCTAAATTACCCCTTTTTTTGAAATTTTTCATTGAAAGAATATACACAGAAATTTTTTTATCTATCATTAATATTCCCAAAATGAATACAGAACTTTTTCTTGAATCAACAAAAAAAATTATTGATAAATCCATTTATAATAAGGAAAGAAAACAAGAAATAATTAATAAAAAAAAGAAAAATCCAATTGCCTTTATTTCGACTATAAAAAAGTCACTTGATAATATTAGTAATAGTAAAACAAATTCACCTATTTTTTATGACTTATCATACATGTCACAAGCATATGTATTTTACAAATTATCACAAATCCAAGTCAGTAACTCGTATAAATTTAGCTCTGTTTTTCAATCTCAAGGAATCCCTTTTTTTCTTAAGCCTGAAATAAAGGATTCTTTTGAAACACAAGGAATGGTTCATTCGAAATTAGGAGATAAGAAACTTCCGAGTTATGAAATGAATCAATGGAAAAACTGGTTAAGAGGACATTATCAATACGATTTATCTCAGATCAGATGGTCTAGATTAATACCAGAAAAGTGGCGAAATACAGTTCATCAGCGTCGTATAGCTAAAAAATCAAATTTTAGCAAAAGGCATTCATGTGAAAAAGACCAATTAATTGGTTCCAAAAAACAAAACCAATTTGAAGTAGATTCATTATCTAATCAAAAAGATAATTTTCAAAAATACTATAGATATGATCTTTTATCATATAAATTTCTTAATTATGAAAATAAAACGGAATGCTTTTCTCCCTTTCAAGGACATAAGAACCAAGAGCTTTCTTATAACACGCATAAAGAAAGCCTTTTTGATATGCTGAGAAACATCCCTATCAATAATTTTCTAGGAAAGGTCGATATTCGCTATATGGAAAAAACGGCCGATAGAAAATATTTTGATTGGAAAATTATCAATTTTTATCTTAGACAAAAAGTCGATATTGAGGCCTGGATCACGATCGATACCAATAGGAATCAAAATACTCAAATTCGTACTAATAATTATCAAATAATTCATAAAAAAGATCTTTTTTATCTTATGATTCCAGAAATAAATCCACCAAACTCTCACAAAGTTTTTTTTGATTGGATGGGAATGAATGAAAAAATACTAAAGCGTCACATATCGAATCTGGAACTTTGGTTCTTCCCAGAACTTGTGTTACTTTATAATGCCTATAAAACGAAACCTTGGTTTATACCAAGAAAATTACTTCTTTTAAATTTAAATAGAAATGAAAATAGTAGTGAAAATAAAAAGATCAATGAAAAGAAAAAAGAACCCACAAGTCGAGGAGATCTTGGATCCGTTCTCTCACAACAAAAAGATCTTGAAGAAAATTCTGCAAGATCAGACATGAAAAAAGCGAAAAAGAAAAAACAATACAAAAGCAACACGGAAGCAGAACTAGATTCCTTCCTGAAACGTTTTTTTCTTTTTCAATTAAGATGGGACGATACTTTGAATCAAAGAATGATGAATAATATCAAGGTATGTTGTCTCCTGCTTAGACTGATAGATCCAAAAAAAATTACTATCTCCTCGATTCAAACGAGAGAAATTTGTTTGGATATAATGCTGATTCAGAAGAATTTAACTCTTACAGAATTGATGAAAAAGGGAGTATTGATTATAGAACCCATTCGTCTGTCTGGAAAAAACGATGGCCAATTTATTATGTATCAAACCATAGGTATTTCGTTGGTTCATAAGAGTAAACACCAAACTAATAAAAAATACCAAGAACAAAGATATGTTTCTAAGAATAATTTTGATGAAACTATTTCAGCACATCAAAGAATAACTGGAAATAGAGACAAAAATCATTTTGATTTGCTTGTTCCTGAAAATATTTTATCATTTAGACGTCGTAGAAAATTGAGAATTCTAAATTGTTTCAATTCAAAGAATAGAAATGGTGGAGATAGAAATCCAGTATTTTGGAATGGAAAGAACGGAAAAAACAGCAGCCAAGTTTCGCATGACAGTAAGCATCTTGATAGAGAGAAAAATAAATTAATGAAATTAAAGCTCTTTCTTTGGCCTAATTATCGATTAGAGGATTTAGCTTGTATGAATCGTTATTGGTTTGATACCAATAATGGCAGTCGTTTCAGTATATTAAGGATACATCTGTATCCACGATTGAAAATTCGTGGATAATACACTTTTTCTATATATCCTATACCCTATATATAATATAGGGTATATGAAAGCAAACAAATACACAGATCACATGCCTTGTCTCACATTTTATTCTAATATCCAATATGAAATAAATAATGGCTCAATTAGATCTCGAAATGAATCAACAAAAACTTCTTCGTTTTAAATCTAAATTCTTCGATGCGAAAATGTACCGATCCTTTTCTATCCCTATCTAAATCCAATTTCAAATTGAATTGAGTGATTTTAATTTAGAAAATTAGGAGTTCATAAATAAATTCGGATTAGATTATTGTATATATCACATTCAAATTAATGGCATTATTATTACTGATCGGTAAAATCCATATCTGTAAAAAGGGAAAGGGGATTTTTTTATGGTAAAAAATTCATTCATTTCGGTTATTTCTCAAAAAGAAAACGAAGAAAACAGGGGGTCTGTTGAATTTCAAGTATTCAGTTTCACGACTAAGATAAGGAGACTTACTTCACATTTGGAATTGCACAAAAAAGACTCTTCATCTCAGAGAGGTTTGCGGAAAATTTTGGGAAAACGTCAACGACTGCTGGCCTATTTGTCAAAAAAAAATAGAGAACGCTATAAAGAATTAATTGGCGAGTTGAATATTCGAGAGATAAAAACTCGTTAATTTGAAGCGTGATACCATTTGAGCTTAGTCGTTTCAATTTTGATGAACTTCTTTTTACTTTCAGCAATGCATGGGAAGAATGACTCGGAAAAAAACTTATGATTGCACCAACTACAAGAAAAGACCTCATGATAGTCAATATGGGCCCTCACCACCCATCAATGCATGGTGTTCTTCGACTGATCGTTACTCTCGATGGTGAAGATGTTATTGAATGTGAACCAATATTGGGTTATTTACATAGAGGGATGGAGAAAATTGCGGAAAATCGAACAATTATACAATATTTGCCTTATGTAACACGTTGGGATTATTTAGCTACTATGTTCACAGAAGCAATAACCGTAAATGGACCCGAACAGCTGGGCAATATTCAAGTACCTAAAAGGGCTAGCTATATCAGAGCTATTATGTTGGAGTTGAGTCGTATCGCTTCCCATTTGTTATGGCTTGGCCCTTTTATGGCAGATATTGGGGCACAGACCCCTTTCTTCTATATTTTGCGAGAACGAGAATTGATATATGACCTATTCGAAGCTGCTACCGGTATGCGCATGATGCATAATTATTTCCGTATCGGAGGAGTAGCTGCTGATCTACCTCATGGCTGGATAGATAAATGTTTGGATTTTTGCGATTATTTTTTAACCGGGGTTGCTGAATATGAAAAGCTTATTACACGGAATCCTATTTTTTTAGAACGAGTTGAAGGCGTAGGCATTATTGGCGCAGAAGAAGCACTAAATTGGGGTTTATCAGGACCAATGCTACGGGCTTCCGGAATACAATGGGATCTTCGTAAAGTTGATCGTTATGAGTGTTACGACGAATTTGATTGGGAGATTCAATGGCAAAAGGAAGGGGATTCATTAGCTCGATATTTAGTACGAATCAGTGAAATGACAGAATCCATAAAAATTATCCAACAGGTTCTGGAAGGAATTCCAGGGGGACCCTATGAGAATTTAGAAATCCGACGCTTTGATAGAATAAAAGACCCTGAATGGAATGATTTTGACTATCGATTTATTAGTAAAAAACCTTCTCCAACTTTTGAATTGTCCAAGCAAGAACTTTATGTAAGAGTCGAAGCGCCAAAAGGAGAATTGGGAATTTTTCTGATAGGAGATCA